TTAGATAACTCGTCCTTTCTCTGTTTTTTCACAAATAAGAAAAGAAGTTTCGGATTTAAGTCGAATATTAAAAGAATTACCATATATAACACAAAATTTCTCCGCCGATTCCTTCTAGTCGCGCCTCCCGGCCGGTCATTATACCTCGAGAAGTAGAAAGAATTACAATCCCTATCCCACCCAAAATTCTAGGAATGCGCCGGTAATTCGAATAGATTCGGAGACCCGGTCGGCTAATCCGTTTTAAATTTAAAAGAGCTCTATAGGGCCCTTTCCTATTTCTTCTATGTTGCAGGGTTAAAACCAAAAAAGATTTTTTGTTTTCCCGGTGTTTTCGCACGTTTTCGATAAAACCTTCCCGTAAAAGTATTTTAACAATGTTTTCGGCGATGTTAGTAGATACTATTCGAACCGTTCCTTTTCTATTAATGTCAGCATTTCGTATAGAGGTTATTATGTCAGCAATAATGTCCCTACCCATGATGAACTAAAATTATTGGTGCCTCCAAATTTGGATATAATAAACATACATGTTCTTTTTTTCTATTTATTTATGTTTATGAATTATTAAAGGTATATACGTGAGACACAATCTGTTAAATTGATCTTTAAATCTATTTCTATATCACGATCTCATAATACTTCGGGGGCTAATGAAACTATTTTAGTAAAATTTAATTGTCTCAATTCTCGAGCAATCGCACCAAAAATTCGAGTTCCTTTTGGGTTTCCTTCTTGATCAATCACAACTGCAGCATTGTCATCATATCGTATTATCATACCGTTGTCGCGTTTGAATTCTTTACAAGTACGTACAATTACAGCTCGGATCACTTCTGATCTTTCTAGAGGCATATTTGGTACAGCTTCTTTGATCACAGCAACAATAACGTCACCAATATGAGCATATCGGCGATTACTAGCTCCTATAATTCGAATACACATTAATTCTCGGGCCCCGCTGTTGTCCGCTACATTCAAATAGGTCTGAGGTTGAATCATATCATTTTTTTCATTTTTTAATCTGTTATTTCAATGCCAATGCAAAAGGGGCGAATTAAAAAAAAAAGAAATACTATTTGTCTTTGTCCAAAAAACGAAACCGGTAATTTTTTTTATTCCAAAGACCTCTTTCCTTTTGTTCTACATTTCTATCCCGAAATAATGAATTGAGTTCGGATAGGCATTTTGGACGCCGCTATTGAAATGGCCCTTCTGGCTATATTTTCCGCCACTCCGCCTATTTCATAAAGTACTCTACCCGGTTTAACGACAGCTACCCAATATTCGGGAGATCCTTTTCCAGATCCCATACGCGTTTCGGCAGGTCTTACTGTAACTGGTTTGTCTGGAAATATACGTACCCATATTTTTCCACCACGGCGTGCATTTCGTGTCATTGCTCGTCGCCCCGCTTCTATTTGTCTAGATGTGATCCAAGCGGGTTCAAGTGCTTGAAGAGCATATTTGCCGAAACAAATATGATTACCTCGATAAGAGATTCCCTTCATTCTTCCTCTATGTTGTTTACGGAATCTGGTTCTTTTAGGGTTATAGTTGATGGTTGTTTCGCAATTCCATCTCTACTACAGAACCGGACATGAGAGTTTCTTCTCATCCAGCTCCTCGCGAATGATAAACGCTTTACATTACAATAAAAGAAAAATATTTCATTTAAGATATACATACATTAATGAATAATACACCGACTCGTGGGATTCTCTGAGATGGATTTCATATAAGTTATTCGAAATTTGTTTATCTTGTTTGGATATATAACCCTTTGTTCTATATTATTATTATTTCTTTTTTTTTACGAATTTTTTTATTATTATTATTGTATCGGATTGACTAAAATTAAAATGTAAAATGGAGCAATCCAATAAAATAAAGCTTTCGCGGGCGAATATTTACTCTTTCAATATCTAGTCTATAGTCTAATTTAGTTGTAGGGTTAGTACTCGACCTCTCAGAATTGTCCCCGGTTTGTTCCGCCATCCCACCCAATGAATCATTAGGATTCGTTTTTAATAGAATCTTCTCTTCTGCATTCACGGGTTCCGTCGTTCCCACCGCTTCACAACTAATGGTTAGGTCTAAATTCCACAATGGAGCCCCAAATTAATTTATTCTTGAGTCAATCTTCTCAGTCTTTTATTGGCTCAAGGCTCTTGAGTTTTTGTTCTATTAACAGATTCATCGAATTGTGGATGAATCAGAAGTATTGATGCTTTGCTTTATTACATTGCCTTTTATGAGATGACTTATAGACCTTACATATTCTAGTGGAATCATATATCGTTCATATTCTTTTTTTATCCTTCTCTCACCCTTCCAGTTATCCACATCCTTCTCTTCTATATTTCGCTTTACAACTCATAATCTTTTTTTTTTTTTTTTGCTTATGAAAAAAAAAAAGATTTCAGTTGCTACAAAGATATGATCAATATCTCATATCTTGGCTGATTCTTTGGATCCAGATAATACGAAGCGATGAGTT